ATGTATGTAGCTACACATATAATTCTTTTTCATTAACAATAAACAAAGGATTTAATTTTGAGAAAATTATGTAAATAAAAAAATCAAATGATTTACATTTATTGATTTAATAAAAGTGTAAACAAAAAAGGGGGGGGGAAGGGGCCTTTTTTTACGGAAATTATTGATATAAACAAGCAATGAGGGACATATGTATATATATATATATTATTTTATTATTATAAAATTATTGTAAATTTATATGAATTATTACATAACTAGCGAAATCTTTTAATATGGTAGTAATTACTTCTATATATACAGTATGTATAATGGATAGAAGAGGCTAGATATATAATAATTAAAAATGTAGTCTCTTGAATCAATCTAAATGGACCTCAGTAAATTTAGATCACATGACTTTAGCTAGATAAATGTTTAGAGTGTATTATATACACGGCGCAATAGAGTTAGAGAGTATAAAAATGGGAGTCTTCGAGATATGGCTAATAGACTATATCTAAATTTAACAGTGTTTATTATATACATACCTTTTTACTGTAAAAAGTTGAGTAAGTGTAAAAATGTTCTCATAGTGTAGAGAGCACATGAGATTTTCAATTTCATAGGGCACTATCAATAAATTAGTGCTGAGAATATTTATTTTATTAGTATAAGTAGTATGCTTGTCTTCCAAACAAGTGGTTTAAATTTTTTAAATAAAATATATAAAAGATTTTAAGTTAATTAAACTGAGGGCTTTCAAGGCCTTTAATAAATATTTATTGTTTAAGTCTTGTACGGGATGGTCGATAAAGTCGGTAGATTGTAAATCTATGAATGAGTGCATATACTCTTCCGTAAGAGTAATAAAGTAAGCTAATTTAAGCTGTTGGGTTCATACCCCGAAAATAAATAATTTGATGTATTTCTTTATTAGATAAATAAAACTAATAGTTACCAATCGTGGAAGGAGGTAAGAAGAATGTAAATTAAAACAATACTGAATAAGGGTCATAGTGTGTGTGAAATAATGTGTTAAATCAAATTGTTTTGTTAATATAAAAGTTTTGAGTAAATCTCGTTATTAAAATTTAAATAAATCAAATTGTTTTTTTAAATAGTATAAGTAGTATAGAAGTTTATGTGGTGTTTAAGTACTGTAAAGGAAATGATGTTTTGGTAATTTAAGGATAGTAGAGGTTAATCCTCGTACCTTTTGCATAATGGGTCGATGATTTTTAGTGTTGTATTACATGCTCTCGAAGTGAAAGGATTTACTTAATAAGTATATGTTAACGTTGCATAGTTATATATTGATTATTAAGTGGTAATGATATGTTTATCGATTTTCATGATAGCTAGTTTATTAGTGATTATATTTAAGTATTGTAATGTTAATATGGCGTAAGCCGTTTAACGTTAGTTTATGTTGTGGGGGATAAGCTTCATATAGAGTTATAGAGAGTATTAAATATTATTAGGCAATTTAAGTAGAATTAATAATGTTTTTCTTTTAAAGTAGTTTAAATTGAATGAGTAAATTGGTTAAGTCTCATGTTGTATAACTAATAAATACTTATGAATTTACAAGTAAGTAAATATAATGTTGATATGAGTATTAGTTGGAATTCGATAGTTAATATATTTGAAAATGTTGTAGTTGCGAATAGTTTATATTAAGAGAAAGTTAATTAAAGTGAAGGAATTCGGCAAATATTAATCTCGCCTGTTTATCAAAAACATGTCTCTTTGTGAAATATAAATAAAGAGTCGGGCCTGCTCGGTGAATAAGTTTTTAACAGCTGCGGTATTTTAACTGTACTAAGGTAGCATAATAATTTGCCTTATAATTTGAGGCTAGAATGAATGGTTTGACGAAGGTTAATCTGTCTCCACTTTATTTTTTAGAATTTAATTTTTAAAGTGAAAAAGCTTAAATTTTTTAAAGGGACGAGAAGACCCTAATGAGCTTATAATTTTATTATTGTTGTGCAAAACATTTGGTCAATAATATATAAATTTTAATTGGGGTGATTGAGGAATAAATTAGATAAAGTAACTTCCTTAAATTAAATATTTATAGATAAAGTAACCAATATAATATTGCTTATAATATAGTTACCATAGGGATAACAGCGTAATTTGTTTAGAGAGTTCTTATTGAAAAACGAGATTGCGACCTCGATGTTGGATTAAAGTAACCTTAAGGTGCAGAAGCTTTAGTAAGGTAAATCTGTTCGATTTTTAATACTTTACATGATCTGAGTTCAGACCGGCGTGAGCCAGGTTGGTTTCTATCTTTTAAAATGGGTGTTGCTTCTTTTAGTACGAGAGGACCAAGGAATGCTAAAATTTATTATTATAATACAGAGTTGGCAGAAATATGTGAATAATTTAGGTTTATTTTATAAGATTTATTAATCTTACTTTGTATATTATTAAGGTGGCAGATCAGTGCATAGGATTTAAGATCCTATTAGGGAATATAGGTTAGTGTTCTTCTTAATAATGTTGGTTGAGCTTTTATCTAGAATTGTAGCTTTTGTTTGCGCGCTTTTGGCTGTTGCTTTTTTTACTTTGTTGGAGCGTAAAGGGCTGGGATACTTCCAGTTGCGTAAAGGGCCAAATAAGGTAGGGTTAATAGGCTTACCTCAACCCTTAGCTGATGCAATTAAATTATTCAGGAAGGAGTTAATTAAACCTACGTTGGTTAATGTATTTCCTTTTCTGATTTGTCCCTTTATAAGGTTGTTTTTAGGTCTTGTGTTGTGAATTCTATATAATAACTACTTTGTTTGTAATATAGGGGGGTTGAGTATATTATTATTTCTTTGTGTATCTAGCTTAGGTGTATATAGTGTAATGGGAGCTGGGTGGTTTTCTAATTCTAAATATGCATTATTAGGTTCTGTTCGAGCTGTTGCTCAGAGGATTTCCTATGAGGTAAGGATATCACTAATCCTGTTGAGGTGTTTGTTGTTAGCAGGTAGAATGAGATTAAGTTTAATTATAAAATACCAGGTATGAGTGTGAGTTGTTTTTGTTAATTTCTTCATGATAATTATGTGGTTTGTGTCTTGTGTGGCTGAGACCCATCGAGCCCCTTTTGACTTTGCTGAAGGAGAGTCTGAGCTTGTCTCAGGGTTCAATGTGGAGTATGGGGGAGTGGGATTCGCTGTTTTGTTTATAGCTGAGTATAGAAATATTCTTTTTATAAGTGTGTTAGTGGTTAGTTTGTTTTTTGGGGGCGTGATTTTCATTAGTATATACGGAATAGGTTTGTGTTTATTTGTGAGGTTAGTAGCTTGATTATTTATTTGGGTTCGGGCTAGATACCCCCGGTATCGGTATGACCTTCTTATATATTTAATTTGAAAAAGATATTTACCTAGAGTGTTAAATATTTTAGTTTTTTTAGTATCCTTTATTTGTTTAATAAACTAACAAAAGATAATTTAATTAAAATATTAACATTGGAAGTTAGAAATTGAGTTTAGTACTTATCTTTTGATATGAGTTTATTATTTGTAGTATCAGTTGGATTTTCTCTAAGTAGAATTTGTATAATAGTAATTCAGCCTTTAAGTTTGGGTTTCATGCTTATAATAATTACGTTATGTGTTAGAGGGTTAATAGGGATAATTAGGTTTTCTTGGTATGGTTATCTACTTTTTTTGGTATATATTGGTGGTTTGCTAGTAATATTTATATATGTAATTAGCTTAATTCCAAATTTAATTTTTTTATCTAGTAAGGTATTTATATATTTCTTTATAATTTTATGTGGATTTCTAATAATAAATTTTTTTGTGACTAAAGAGTTGGTGAGGGTAGACATGAAAGATATTTCTCTCTTTGATTATAGATTTACAAGGCTTGCAGGGGGGAGGACTATTATAATGTATGATAATTTCTTGTGTTACTTATTATTAGGTATTATCTTACTGTTCGTGTTAATTAGGGTAGTTAAAATTTGTTATTATTGTGAGGGGCCCCTCCGGGTTTTTAAATTTAAATAGTTATGCTTAGATCATTACGTAAAAATCATCCTGTTTTAAAAATTGTAAATGGTGCTCTTGTAGATTTACCTGCTCCTGTGAATTTATCTGCTTGATGAAATTTTGGTTCTTTATTGGGATTGTGTTTAGTCGTTCAAGTGGCTAGAGGGCTATTTTTAGCGATGCATTACACTTCTTGTGTAGAAATGGCGTTTGATTCTGTTATTCATATTATACGTGATGTTAATTATGGATGGGTCCTTCGTTACGTACATGCTAATGGTGCTTCTTTCTTCTTTATTTGTTTATATTTTCATGTAGCTCGTGGCATTTATTATGGGTCTTATACGATAGTTGAGACTTGAAATATTGGTGTAGTTCTATTATTTTTAGTAATAGGAACTGCGTTCGTGGGTTATGTTTTGCCTTGGGGGCAAATATCCTTCTGAGGTGCTACTGTTATTACTAATTTGGTTTCAGCTATTCCTTATGTAGGTGAAATAATTGTGTATTGAATTTGAGGAGGGTTCTCTGTAGATAACGCTACCCTTAGACGTTTCTTTTGTTTCCATTTCCTTTTACCTTTTGTATTAATGGCTATAGTGGGAATGCATCTATTATTCTTACATCAAAGAGGGAGAAATAATCCTTTAGGGATTAATAGTGATTTAGATAAAATTCCCTTTCATCAGTACTACAGTTATAAAGATCTGTTCGGATTCTTCGTTATGCTACTATTGTTGATTGAAATTAGTATATTATTTCCTAATGCTTTAGGTGATTCTGAAAATTTTATTCCTGCTAATCCGCTAGTGACTCCTTTACATATTAAGCCTGAGTGATATTTCTTATTTGCTTATGCTATCTTACGTTCTATTCCTAGAAAATTAGGGGGAGTTATTAGATTAGTAATGTCTATTTGTGTACTGTTCTTTCTGCCTTTACTACATGTTGGTGGGTGTCGAGGTTCGGTATATAATATTTTTATGCAACTTAATTTTTGATTAATAGTGGGTTGCTTCTTTTTACTAACTTGAATTGGGGGTTGTCCAGTGGAATACCCTTATGAAGCGATCGGTCGAGTGTTGAGTGTGTTATGGTTCGGTGTATTTTTGATTCGTCCATTTATTGATTTATTATGACTCTATGTTTTAGATTATTAGGTTTTTACTGGGTTATAAAAGTTTTGAAAACTTTTTAGAAGTGTTCGATTCACTTAAAAACTTAAGTTATAAAGATTGATTATCTAATTTTGATTTACAAGACCAAGGTTTTAATTTAAACTATTATAACTATAAGGTATGATCATAAGAGGTGAATTATTATTAGGCAGTTTTATTTATATTAGAGGTTTTTTTGTTCTATTATTTCAATGGAAACATATTTTGAATATTTTATTGAGATTTGAAATTCTCATATTGGGTATTATTTTTTCTTTTTTATTAACTTGAGGGTTGTTCAGAAGTGATAATAGGTTAATAATAGTTGTTGTAGTTTTTGGGGTATGTGAGGCGAGATTGGGTTTATCTTTACTTGTGAGTTTAATTCGCGTTCATGGTAATGATTACGTAAGTTCTTTAAGTTTACACAAATTATAGGTCTAGTATTAAGCATATTTAGTATTATTTTATTAAGGGGGAGCATAATATGAGAGGTCCGATTATGATATTTGATGTTTATAACCTTTTTATCTTTAAAATACTTAAATGTAGATACCTGAGGGGTCCTATTTATAAACTACTTGTACTGTGATGGTATAAGAGGAATGCTGGTAGTACTGAGTATTTGGATTAGAGGGCTGATGCTATTGGCGAGTAATTATTCGGTAAAATTTACGAATAACAAAAGAAGGGTTTTTTCTATCGTGGTGTTAGTCTTGTGTCTGGTCGTTATTTTTTATTTTTTGTGCGTACATTTAATATACTTTTATATTTTTTTTGAAATCTCGTTGATTCCTACTTTGATATTAATTATTGGTTGGGGTTATCAACCTGAGCGGTTGCAAGCAGGTATATATATAATGTTATATACTATTACAGCCTCTTTACCTTTGCTATTGAGTTTGGTAATGCTAGGTGGTATATTCAGGTCTTTTAACATAATGTTAATTTATTATTTAAATTGTTTAGATCTTTTATATAATGTTAACATATTATGATTCTTGGGGGTGATAGGAGCTTTCCTGGTTAAATTACCTATATTCTCTGTTCATCTCTGGTTACCAAAAGCTCACGTAGAAGCCCCGATTGCAGGGTCCATAATTTTGGCTGCAGTGTTGCTTAAATTAGGGGGTTATGGAATCATACGTCTTATGGGAGTATTTTTCTTAAACGAGATGTTGGTTAGTAAGATCCTTATTGTTGCTTGTTTATGAGGTGGGGTGATTACTGCCATTATTTGCGTAGGTCAGAGAGATATTAAGTCTTTGATTGCTTATTCGTCTGTAGGGCACATGGGTGTAATATTAGCTGGTAGCTTAAGCAAGTTCATGTGAGGTTGAGAGGGGGCTATATTAATAATAATTTGTCACGGTTTTTGTTCATCTGGTTTGTTTTGTTTAGCGAACTTAATGTATGAGAAACTTAAAAGTCGGAGTTTATTCTTATGTGGGGGTATAATTAATGTTAATTCTATTATATGTTTGTGGTGATTTCTATTTTGTATTGCGAATATGGGTGCTCCCCCTTTTATCAACTTGGCTAGGGAGGTTATACTGTTTTGTTCTATATATTTATATAGGAGGTGATTCATTTCTACTATTTTGTTAATAGTGTTTTTGGGGGGCTTATATAATTTGGTGATATTTGTAAGGACTCAACACGGAGGTGTGATGAGTTTTGTAAATAGAAGTTTTGTGAACGTATGTAGAGAGCATTTACTCTTATTATTACATTTTTATCCTATACTTTTCTTTATCGGGAATTTAGGTTACTTAAATAAAATTATTTTGTTTTAGTAAAGTTAGTTTAAGGTCAAAATAGTAAGTTGTGGGCTTACAGATAAAAATTTCATTTACTTTACTATGTTTCAGGTTGTTGGAGTTGAATTGTGTTTTAGAATTATATTGTTTAGCTGGTTTACGTTTATGTGTTTAATATTAATTTATCTATGTATAAACAATGTTTGTTTATTGTTTAGTTGAGAAATTATAAATTGTATGAGAAGAAGGGTAGATTTTGATTTGGTTGTAGATTGAATAAGATGTAGGTTTAGAGGCCTTGTGTGCTTTATTGCTGGGTGTGTAATGGTGTTTACTATTTCTTATATAAGAGGGGATATTAACTTAACCCGATTTACTCTGACTGTTATACTCTTTGTATTGTCTATAAATTTTTTGATCTTCATCCCTAGTTTAATCTCTTTATTGCTAGGGTGAGATGGTTTAGGACTGGTATCTTTTTGTCTAGTTATTTATTATCAGAATAGGAAGTCTTTAGCTGCAGGTATATTAACTGTGTTGATAAATCGGGTAGGTGATTGTTTTATTTTGAGTGCTGTGTCTGTTCTAGTAGTTCTGGGTCATTGAAACATTTTATGTTTATGGAATTTTGAAGGTTTCATGATCGTTAATCTATTTATTATGATTGCTGGTATAACTAAAAGAGCCCAGATCCCTTTTAGAAGTTGACTTCCTGCGGCTATAGCAGCACCTACTCCCGTTTCAGCTTTGGTACATTCATCAACTTTGGTGACTGCCGGAGTTTTTTTATTTATCCGTTTTTTTAATTATTTAAGAAGTTATTACTGATTTGGGGTTTTTATGGTATATATTTCTATTTTGACAACTATTATATCGGGTGTGTGTGCATTATATGAGTATGATATAAAAAAGATCATTGCTCTATCTACTTTAAGTCAATTAGGGGTAATAATAATATCCCTAGGGTTAGGATTACCAATACTGGCTCTGTTTCATTTGTACACTCATGCTATATTTAAGGCGTTGCTATTTATATGCGGTGGTAATATTATTCATTGTTTTAGAGGAAAGCAGGATATACGTCAGATCAATAACGTATCTAAGTTGCTTCCTGTGACAAGAACCTTTTTAAATATCTCGAATATAGCTCTATGTGGAATACCTTTTCTTGCTGGTTTTTATTCAAAGGATTTAATTATTGAAGGGTTAATTGTAGGTAATATTAATATAGTTACTATAGCTTTAGGTCTTTTTGGGGTGTGTTTAACTGTTTTATATTCTATGCGGTTCTCTTTCTACATTATTTGAGGAAATGAGAGGTCTGATGCGTATACTAATGTGAGGGATAATGATATAAAAATGATTTTTCCTATAAGCATATTAGTAATTGGGGCTATATGAGGGGGATTCGTTTTTCAAAGATTGTTCTGTTTATTTAGAGTGGAATTTTTCTTGCCTAGGGTTATGAAATTAATAGTCCCTTGTTTAATTATTTTAAGTCTCTTGTTCTCTTTTGGTTTCTGAGATAAGGGGGTGGTTAAAGGCAATTTTGGAATTCTGAACTATATTAATAGTAGAATATGGTTCCTATCAAGATTTATTTGCTATCCTAGAATGTCTTTGTTTAAGTCAACAACTAATAGGAGTCTAAAAATAGTTGACATAGGGTGGTTTGAAGTTATAGGTGGTCAAGGGGTTTTCAATTTTAATAAGATTATATTCTTTTTGTTAGAGCACTGGTTAATATTAATGTTTAATTGCTATATAATTATTTTTTTAGTTTTAATTTTTGTGATTTAAATTTCTTTAAATTATTGTTAATATCTATTGATGGTCATCTGTATATAGTGTAATTAATAGTGAGAAAATATATCCTTGAATAATACCAATACCAATTTCAAAGATAAAGTAACCAATCTGGACCAGCATGACTAGTATTGAAATTACATAGTCTGTTGATAATAATGAGATTGTTAAGTAATCACCAATAAGAGTTAGAATAATGTGACCAGCCCTAATATTGGCTGCTAGTCGAATAGACAAAGTAATTGGTCGCACTAGGATCCTTAGAGTTTCAATAATAGGTAGGAAGGGAATAAGAAATGTTGGTGTACCTAACGGTAACATAAATGCTACACTTGAGTAGGGATTGTTAGAGTAGGAGGAAATAATTAGTGAAAGCCATAAAGGGAGTGCTAGTGTAAAAGTTATAGCTAAATGACTTGTTGTACTAAAAACGTAGGGTATCAATCCTAACATATTGAAATTAATAATAGTAATAAATAAGGAAGAAACTATTAATCTAAAACCACCTAAATTTATACTAAAAGATCGGGTTGTTTGAATATTGATGGCTTGTTTAGGTATATTTATAATATTATTTAGGTTAGAAGGGTTAATTCAATAAGAAGAATTAATAAAAAATAGTGATCATAAGGACAAGGTTCATGTTATAAAGTGAGCTGAAAATATTGTTGAATTATGGTCATCGAAGGAAGAAAAGATGTCTACTATCATGTTATCATTTGTATTTAATTTTTATGGTCGATTTTGGTGTTTTACTAATTGTATAGATGTTACTTGTATTTCATCATATAATAGATGTATTAATAACTATAATAGATCAAAATATAATAAATAAGAATAATCAATTGATAGGAGATAGTTGTGGCATGCGACAAGTATTATAAGCTATAGTAATTTAAAATTGACAATTTTATGTTATAATTTAACTAACTTCTCATTGTTCATTTATTAGGTTTAATCATTTAATGAAATAATCTATATTAACAATTTCCAATGTAATAGGTATAAACGAGTGGTTTGCTCCACAGATTTCCGAGCATTGTCCGTAGTAAAGTCCTGGTCGTCTAGGGTATAATATTAATTGGTTCAATCGTCCTGGGATGGCATCAACTTTAACTCCTAATGATGGAACTGTTCACGAGTGAATTACATCTGCTGAAGAAACAATAATTCGAGTGTTGGTTTTCATCGGTAAAATCAAGTGATGATCAGTTTCTAATAATCGAAAATTACCTAATTCTAAATCGTTTGTAGGTACTATGTAGGAGTCAAATTCAATATCCAAAAAATCGGAATATTCGTATCTTCAGTACCATTGGTGTCCCATAGTTTTAATAGTAATTAATGGGTCGTTTGTCTCATCTAGTAAATAGAGTAATCGCAAGGAAGGAAGTGCTAAGAATAGTAGAATTAAAGCCGGGGCAATAGTTCATACAGTTTCAATCTTTTGACTTTCTGTAATATTTAGACATGAAAATTTATTAGTTATAAGGATTATAGATATATATATTACTATAGTGAGAACTATAATAATGGCAAATATGGCGTGATCATGGAAGAAAATAATTTGTTCTATTAAAGGGGAACAAGCATCTTGAAATCCTAATTGTCCTCAGTAGGTCATACTAGATGTAAAGGGCTCCTGTTTCAGGAAGACTATGGAAGTCAACTGGAAGGCGGTTATCTCATTCTAAAGATGTAGTAAGGTGGTTGGATCAGATCACAGTTCGTTGTGAAATTAATCTTTCCCACACAATAAAAATAAAAAATAATACACTAGTAAGAGATACTATTGATCCTATTGATGAAACTATGTTTCATTTAGTATAACAATCTGGGTAGTCTGAGTATCGCCGAGGCATTCCTGCTAAACCTAAGAAGTGTTGAGGGAAGAAAGTCACATTAACACCAAGAAACATTGTTATAAAGTGAGCTTTTGTTCATTGTTGGTTTAAACTTAATCCTGTAATTAGAGGGTATCAGTGGTTAAATCCAGCAAACAAAGCAAATACAGCTCCTATAGACAACACATAGTGGAAGTGAGCTACTACATAATAAGTATCGTGTAGTATAATATCTAGTGATGAGTTAGAAAGAATAATACCAGTGAGACCTCCTACTGTAAATAAAAAGATAAATCCTAATGCTCACAACATTGGGGTATTATATTTAATAGGGGAACCATAGATGGTTGCTAATCAACTAAAGACTTTAATCCCTGTTGGGATTGCAATAATTATTGTAGCTGAAGTAAAGTAAGCTCGGGTATCAACATCCATACCTACAGTGAACATGTGATGAGCTCACACAATGAAACCTAGAAGACCAATAGATAACATTGCATAAATTATACCTAAAGCCCCAAAGATTTCTTTTTTGAAAGAATGATGGGATACAATATGTGAAATAATACCAAAAGCAGGTAAAATTAAAATATAAACTTCTGGGTGACCGAAGAATCAAAACAAGTGTTGATATAAGATAGGGTCTCCCCCTCCTCTTGGATCAAAAAATGTAGTATTAAAATTTCGGTCGGTTAGTAGTATAGTAATTGCTCCTGCTAAAACAGGTAAGGATAAAAGTAAAAGAATAGCAGTAATAAAAACAGATCAGGCAAACAAAGGTAGTCGCTCCATTTGAAGTCCTTCTCATCGTATATTCAGGATGGTAGTAATAAAATTAATTGCTCCTAGAATAGAAGAGATACCAGCAAGATGTAGAGAGAAAATAGCTAAGTCAACTGATGGTCCAGCATGGGATAAATTACTAGATAAAGGAGGGTAAACTGTTCAACCTGTTCCTGCTCCTCTTTCTACAGCAGAAGAAGCTAATAATAAAGTTAGGGAAGGAGGAAGGAGTCAAAATCTTATATTATTTATACGTGGAAAAGCTATATCCGGAGCTCCCAATATTAAAGGAACTAATCAGTTTCCAAATCCTCCAATTATAATAGGTATAACTAGAAAAAAGATTATAATGAAACCATGTGCAGTAACTACGACATTATATAGTTGATCATCGTTTAGTAACGACCCGGGTTGACCTAGTTCGGTACGGATTATTAATCTTAGGGAGGTCCCTAGAAGTCCTGCCCAAATACCAAAAATAAAGTATAGAGTACCAATGTCTTTATGGTTTGTAGAAAATAGTCATCGCATATTTAATAAATATAATAATAATAGGATAGATAATAAACCTACCTAATAAATTAAAGGAGACAATAGGGGTGTAAATTTTGTTAGGGGTAACAGATTGGATGTTTTTATAAGATTTAATTATGAGTATTAAGGATATATTTAAGTAGAAATATAGACTGATAAGGGTACCTACGAATATAAATACTGTTAGCAATATTAATTTTATTTCAATTAAAGAGATCAAAATAACAAGTTTTGATATAAAACCTAGGAGAGGAGGAAGACCCCCTAAAGATAAAATAAGTGAAATGGGGATTATGTTGTTTATCTTAGTTTGTTGAGTTAATATAAATAGGTGGTTTCCTAAAGTTAATCTTAATATATTTATTAGTGGTATTGAAATTATAATATAATTGAAGAAGTATATCATAGTTAAGGATCTATTAATAGAAATTATAGAGAGCATTCAACCTAGATGAGAAATAGAAGAGTATACTATAATTAACTGGATGTTGGTTTGGTTTAGAGCTATAATCCTTCCAACGATTGTAGAGGCCATAGAAATTAATATAATAATTATAAGGTTTGAGTTGATGAGACTTAATATTAAAAGAGGGGCTAGTTTTTGTCAGGTAAGTATTATAAATAGAATACTTCAGGACATTTGTTTAGCAATACTTGGAACCCAGAAATGTAAAGGGGCCCCTCCTAATTTCAAAACCAAAGATAGAATAATTATAAGTCTAAATATATCGTTGGTAAATATTGAGTATCATGACAGGGTTGTGTTATACATTAATACAGAAGAGATGATAAGTACCCTAGACCTTATTCTTTGAATAATAAAGTATTTTATAGAAGCTTCTGCTTCCAAGGTCTTACCCTTAATATTTATTAGTGGTAGGAAGCCTATTAGATTAATTTCTAAACCTATTCATATGGTTAATCAGTGGGATGACGAAATTGAAAATATTGTTCCTATAATTATAATTAAAATAAACAAGAAGTTGGAAGGAAAAAATTTGTTATTCATAAAAGGTAGAACAGTTTCGAGTTGCTCAAAATAAAGTTAGCAGCTTTATTTTATTCCTAATTACCTTTAAACCGTTTATCCATGATTTAAATGAAATTATATTTTTAGGTAAGCAAGGATGTAATTAACATCTAAGGTACGAGCCGAAATCGTATATGATATATCATTTCTTGCTTATTAAGGATTATTATGTAATCATTATCTAGATTAAAAGTCTAGTGCTTATAAATTCGGCCACTTAATATTATTTTATGACCCTCATCAATAAATACATGTGTAAAGGATTAATCATACAACATCAACAAAGTGTCAGTATCAAGCTGCGGCTTCAAAACCAAAATGGTGGTTTGTGGAAAAATGATGGTATAGAATTCGGATTAAACAAGTAAATAAGAATAATGAGCCAATTATAACGTGTAGGCCATGAAATCCTGTGGCAACAAAGAATGTGGCTCCGTAAACTCTATCTGAAATGGAAAATGACGTTTCCAAATATTCTTGTGCCTGGAGAATTGTGAAGTATACTCCCAACACAATAGTTAGTGTTATAGATTGAGTAGCCTCCTTATGGTCACCTCCCATAAGAGCATGGTGAGCTCAAGTCACTGTCACTCCAGAAGCTAAAAGAATAGCAGTATTAAGGAGGGGAACTTGAAAAGGGTTAAGAGGGTGAATATAAATAGGGGGTCAACAAGCCCCCACTTCTGTGTTCGGTGCTAAACTCCTATGGAAGTACGCCCAGAAAAACGCAAAAAAGAAACATACTTCTGAGGTAATAAATAAAATTATACCCATTCGTATACCTAAAGATACTTTCATAGTATGGTAGCCTTGGAACGTACTTTCTCGCACAATATCTCGTCATCACTGGAACATAGTTATTGAGACTAAAAATAAGCCTAGACATATAGTAATAATACCATGGTTATGAAATCATGCGGTTAAACCGAGGGTCAAGAACATGGCACCTAGGGATCCTGTGAGGGGTCAAGGACTAAATTCTACAAGGTGAAAAGGATTTCGAGTCATATGTATGTAGCTACACATATAATTCTTTTTCATTAACAATAAACAAAGGATTTAATTTTGAGAAAATTATGTAAATAAAAAAATCAAATGATTTACATTTATTGATTTAATAAAAGTGTAAACAAAAAAGGGGGGGGGAAGGGGCCTTTTTTTACGGAAATTATTGATATAAACAAGCAATGAGGGACATATGTATATATATATATATTATTTTATTATTATAAAATTATTGTAAATTTATATGAATTATTACATAACTAGTGAAATCTTTTAATATGGTAGTAATTACTTCTATATATACAGTGTGTATAATGTATAGAAGAGGCTAGATATATAATAATTAAAAATGTAGTCTCTTGAATCAATCTAAATGGACCTCAGTAAATTTAGATCACATGACTTTAGCTAGATAAATGTTTAGAGTGTATTATATACACGGCGCAATAGAGTTAGAGAGTATAAAAATGGGAGTCTTCGAGATATGGCTAATAGACTATATCTAAATTTAACAGTGTTTATTATATACATACCTTTTTACTGTAAAAAGTTGAGTAAGTGTAAAAATACATTGTGGTGTAAGGCACGTAAATTTTTGGATTTTAAGGAAAAGGCTCGTTACCTTTCGTTGTAAATGGTCTTGTAGTTTATTTAAAATATAAAGTTGCAAACTTTAGGAAACATACTATATTGTCGGGACTTAAAATAAGTTGATAAGTATAAATCATAGGTTGGGTGCCTGGAAAGTTAATTATTTCATTACCTTATTTAATTTAATTTGGCTTTGGTTATAATATAAGCTATATACTAAATTTATATATGCTAGATTTGTAGTAAATCGTTTTGTTTGAATATATCATCATTTATTTAAATTTAATATTTTTTAAGTGACGATTTATGCTGTTAATATTATATTAGGATGGTGAGAGCAAGCTACGCAGTATTTATATTTATACAATGAATGAGAGTTTGATATAGTTAGTGTTATTAAAAGTGGTTAAATTGGTGCCAGCAGCTGCGGTTACACCAATGCCTTAAGTTTATATTTATATAGTATAAAATAAAGTAATATTATATCAGGTAATTAGGATTAATGAGGATAATAAAAGTAGGTAAAATTTAATTGTTGTTATTAATTATATAATCCTATTGAGAAATTCTTTGAAAATAAGATTTAGAAAAACTAGGATTAGAGACCCTACTATTCTTTATTTTAAAAATTTTATTACTTAAGTAGTACAAATGTGAATATAAATATATAATTCTTTGATTGTTTGAAACTTAAAAGGCTTGGCGGTATTATATATCCTACCAGGGGAGCTTGCTTATTAATTTGATAATCCCCAATTTATACTTACTTTTTTTTGAATTATAACAGTTTGTGTATTGCTGTCGTCAGTTTATTTTGCAAAAATTTAGGAAAAAACTAAATAATTTTATGGTTGTGATGTCAAGTCAAAATGCAGTTTATGAAAAAGGTTTAAAGTGAGCTACAATTTATATTTTTAATCGGATTAGAAAATGTAATTTTTCTATGAAGTTGGACTTGGTAGTAATAAGAGTTTAAATAGTGAGTTCTTATGAATTGGGTTTTATAATGCGTACATATCGCCCGTCGCTCTTGTTGGAAAATAAGATAAGTCGTAACATAGTAGGGGTAGTGGAAGCTGCTCCTGGAGTAATAACAAGACTTAACATAAATAATGTGTCTCACTTACATTGAGAAAATAATTATATAGTATAATTAGTCTTGAACTTAAATAGCTTAATTAGAGCATAACGTTGAAGGTGTTAGGGTGGTATTATATACCTTTGAGTAAATAATAATATATAAATATATTTATCTATTGATGGTCATCTGTATATAGTGTAATTAATAGTGAGAAAATATATCGTTGAATAATACCAATACCAATTTCAAAGATAAAGTAACCAATCTGGACCAGCATGACTAGTATTGAAACTACATAGTCTGTTGATAATAATGAGATTGTTAAGTAATCACCAATAAGAGTTAGAATAATGTGACCAGCCGTAATATTGGCTGCTAGTCGAATAGACAAAGTAATTGGTCGCACTAGGATCCTTAGAGTTTCAATAATAGGTAGGAAGGGAATAAGAAATGTTGGTGTACCTAACGGTAACATAAATGCTACACTTGAGTAGGGATTGTTAGAGTAGGAGGAAATAATTAGTGAAAGCCATAAAGGGAGTGCTAGTGTAAAAGTTATAGCTAAATGACTTGTTGTACTAAAAACGTAGGGTATCAATCCTAACATATTGAAATTAATAATAGTAATAAATAAGGAAGAAACTATTAATCTAAAACCACCTAAATTTATACTAAAAGATCGGGTTGTTTGAATATTGATGGCTTGTTTAGGTATATTTATAATATTATTTAGGTTAGAAGGGTTAATTCAATAAGAAGAATTAATAAAAAATAGTGATCATAAGGACAAGGTTCATGTTATAAAGTGAGCTGAAAATATTGTTGAATTATGGTCATCGAAGGAAGAAAAGATGTCTACTATCATGTTATCATTTGTATTTAATTTTTATGGTCGATTTTGGTGTTTTACTAATTGTATAGATGTTACTTGTATTTCATCATATAATAGATGTATTAATAACTATAATAGATCAAAATATAATAAATAAGAATAATCAATTGATAGGAGATAGTTGTGGCATGCGACAAGTACTATAAGCTATAGTAATTTAAAATTGACAATTTTATGTTATAATTTAACTAACTTCTCATTGTTCATTTATTAGGTTTAATCATTTAATGAAATAATCTATATTAACAATTTCCAATGTAATAGGTATAAACGAGTGGTTTGCTCCACAGATTTCCGAGCATTGTCCGTAGTAAAGTCCTGGTCGTCTAGGGTATAATATTAATTGGTTCAATCGTCCTGGGATGGCATCAACTTTAACTCCTAATGATGGAACTGTTCACGAGTGAATTACATCTGCTGAAGAAACAATAATTCGAGTGTTGGTTTTCATCGGTAAAATCAAGTGATGATCAGTTTCTAATAATCGAAAATTACCTAATTCTAAATCGTTTGTAGGTACTATGTAGGAGTCAAATTCAATATCCAAAAAATCGGAATATTCGTATCTTCAGTACCATTGGTGTCCCATAGTTTTAATAGTAATTAATGGGTCGTTTGTCTCATCTAGTAAATAGAGTAATCGCAAGGAAGGAAGTGCTAAGAATAGTAGAATTAAAGCCGGGGCAATAGTTCATACAGTTTCAATCTTTTGACTTTCTGTAATATTTAGACATGAAAATTTATTAGTTATAAGGATTATAGATATATATATTACTATAGTGAGAACTATAATAATGGCAAATATGGCGTGATCATGGAAGAAAATAATTTGTTCTATTAAAGGGGAACAAGCATCTTGAAATCCTAATTGTCCTCAGTAGGTCATACTAGATGTAAAGGGCTCCTGTTTCAGGAAGACTATGGAAGTCAACTGGAAGGCGGTTATCTCATTCTAAAGATGTAGTAAGGTGGTTGGATCAGATCACAGTTCGTTGTGAAATTAATCTTTCCCACACAATAAAAATAAAAAATAATACACTAGTAAGAGATACTATTGATCCTATTGATGAAACTATGTTTCATTTAGTATAACAATCTGGGTAGTCTGAGTATCGCCGAGGCATTCCTGCTAAACCTAAGAAGTGTTGAGGGAAGAAAGTCACATTAACACCAAGAAACATTGTTATAAAGTGAGCTTTTGTTCATTGTTGGTTTAAACTTAATCCTGTAATTAGAGGGTATCAGTGGTTAAATCCAGCAAACAAAGCAAATACAGCTCCTATAGACAACACATAGTGGAAGTGAGCTACTACATAATAAGTATCGTGTAGTATAATATCTAGTGATGAGTTAGAAAGAATAATACCAGTGAGACCTCCTACTGTAAATAAAAAGATAAATCCTAATGCTCACAACATTGGGGTATTATATTTAATAGGAGAACCATAGATGGTTGCTAATCAACTAAAGACTTTAATCCCTGTTGGGATTGCAATAATTATTGTAGCTGAAGTAAAGTAAGCTCGGGTATCAACATCCATACCTACAGTGAACATGTGATGAGCTCATACAATGAAACCTAGAAGACCAATAGATAACATTGCATAAATTATACCTAAAGCCCCAAAGATTTCTTTTTTGAAAGAATGATGGGATACAATATGTGAAATAATACCAAAAGCAGGTAAAATTAAAATATAAACTTCTGGGTGACCGAAGAATCAAAACAAGTGTTGATATAAGATAGGGTCTCCCCCTCCTCTTGGATCAAAAAATGTAGTATTAAAATTTCGGTCGGTTAGTAGTATAGTAATTGCTCCTGCTAAAACAGGTAAGGATAAAAGTAAAAGAATAGCAGTAATAAAAACAGATCAGGCAAACAAAGGTAGTCGCTCCATTTGAAGTCCTTCTCATCGTATATTCAGGATGGTAGTAATAAAATTAATTGCTCCTAGAATAGAAGAGATACCAGCAAGATGTAGAGAGAAAATAGCTAAGTCAACTGATGGTCCAGCATGGGATAAATTACTAGATAAAGGAGGGTAAACTGTTCAACCTGTTCCTGCTCCTCTTTCTACAGCAGAAGAAGCTAATAATAAAGTTAGGGAAGGAGGAAGGAGTCAAAATCTTATATTATTTATACGTGGAAAAGCTATATCCGGAGCTCCCAATATTAAAGGAACTAATCAGTTTCCAAATCCTCCAATTATAATAGGTATAACTAGAAAAAAGATTATAATGAAACCATGTGCAGTAACTACGACATTATATAGTTGATCATCGTTTAGTAACGACCCGGGTTGACCTAGTTCGGTACGGATTATTAATCTTAGGGAGGTCCCTAGAAGTCCTGCCCAAATACCAAAAATAAAGTATAGAGTACCAATGTCTTTATGGTTTGTAGAAAATAGTCATCGCATATTTGTAAATAAATCTTTATATTATATGAGTTAATAAATAGGTTTAATTTATTCAATTTAAAGATCCTTGATTTCATTCATGAAATAAACCTAATAATAGAATTAATAAAAATATAATGGAGCTGGTCAAAGGTCAGTGGGTATTTGCTTTCATAATATTTATTGTTAAAGGTATTAATAAGATAATTTCTACATCGAAAATTAAAAAGATTACTGCTAAAAGAAAAAATCGCATAGAGAAAGGGGCTCGAGTATGGATTGAGGGATCAAAACCACATTCAAATGGAGAATTTTTCTCACGATCTATATAAGAACGTTTATTAATTGTAAGACCTAGAAGTAGTAAAACTAGGTTAACGATAAATAGAATGGATAAATAAATAATAATAGTTATCATAGACACAGAAGGAGATCCTTATAATTTATAACATCAATATAATCCGTTCATTCCGGCGCAGTGTCGGCCAGTGAAGTAATATAAAATTACAATTTTTTAATTAACAGTTAAATGCCTCTAATTTGGCTTTTCACTGGTTATGTGTTGGTACTAAAGATGAATTCTTACTTTATGATTGCAAATCATATCTTCTATAAAATAAAGTATAATACCTACTTAGAATTAATTAATATGGTTACAAGGTTATGACCCTCATCAATAAATACATGTGTAAAGGATTAATCATACAACATCAACAAAGTGTCAGTATCAAGCTGCGGCTTCAAAACCAAAATGGTGGTTTGTGGAAAAATGATGGTATAGAATTCGGATTAAACAAGTAAATAAGAATAATGAGCCAATTATAACGTGTAGGCCATGAAATCCTGTGGCAACAAAGAATGTGGCTCCGTAAACTCTATCTGAAATGGAAAATGACGTTTCCAAATATTCTTGTGCCTGGAGAATTGTGAAGTATACTCCCAACACAATAGTTAGTGTTATAGATTGAGTAGCCTCCTTATGGTCACCTCCCATAAGAGCATGGTGAGCTCAAGTCACTGTCACTCCAGAAGCTAAAAGAATAGCAGTATTAAGGAGGGGAACTTGAAAAGGGTTAAGAGGGTGAATATAAATAGGGGGTCAACAAGCCCCCACTTCTGTGTTCGGTGCTAAACTCCTATGGAAGTACGCCCAGAAAAACGCAAAAAAGAAACATACTTCTGAGGTAATAAATAAAATTATACCCATTCGTATACCTAAAGATACTTTCATAGTATGGTAGCCTTGGAACGTACTTTCTCGCACAATATCTCGTCATCACTGGAACATAGTTATTGAGACTAAAAATAAGCCTAGACATATAGTAATAATACCATGGTTATGAAATCATGCGGTTAAACCGAGGGTCAAGAACATGGCACCTAGGGATCCTGTGAGGGGTCAAGGACTAAATTCTACAAGGTGAAAAGGATTTCGAGTCAT